GCTAGTGTAGCTTAAATCAAAGCATAACACTGAAGATGTTAAGATGAATCCTAGAAAGATTCCACGGGCACAAAGGCTTGGTCCTGACTTTACTATCAGCTTTAACTCAATTTATACATGCAAGTATCCGCATCCCCGTGAGAATGCCCTCAATCCTCTGTCCGAGAACGAGGAGCAGGCATCAGGCACAACCAATCTCTGCCCAAGACGCCTTGCTAAGCCACACCCCCAAGGGATTTCAGCAGTAATAAATATTAAGCCATAAGTGCAAACTTGACTTAGTTAGAGTTAAAAGGGCCGGTAAAATTCGTGCCAGCCACCGCGGTTATACGAAAGACCCTAGTTGATAAATACGGCGTAAAGGGTGGTTAAGGAAAACAAGTAATAAAGCTAAAGACCCTCTAAGCTGTCATACGCATTCCGAGAGCACGAAACCCAAACACGAAAGTAGCTTTAAACATTATTACCTGACCCCACGAAAGCTAAGAAACAAACTGGGATTAGATACCCCACTATGCTTAGCTATAAACCTAGATGTCCCCTTACACAAACATCCGCCCGGGTACTACGAGCACAGCTTAAAACCCAAAGGACTTGGCGGTGTCTCAGACCCACCTAGAGGAGCCTGTTCTAGAACCGATAACCCCCGTTAAACCTCACCACTTCTTGTTTTCCCCGCCTATATACCGCCGTCGTCAGCTTACCCTGTGAAGGTTCAATAGTAAGCAAAACGGGCCCGCCCAAAAACGTCAGGTCGAGGTGTAGCGTACGAAGTGGGAAGAAATGGGCTACATTTTCTATACACATAGAATATTACGAATGACATATTGAAATAAATGTCTGAAGGTGGATTTAGCAGTAAAAAACAAACAGAGTGTCCTTTTGAATTAGGCTCTGAGACGCGCACACACCGCCCGTCACTCTCCCCACATTTATAACTACCCAATATATAATAAAACACATAATCACACGGGGAGGCAAGTCGTAACATGGTAAGTGTACCGGAAGGTGCACTTGGAACAATCAGGACGTGGCTGAGATAGTTAAGCATCTCCCTTACACCGAGAAGACATCCATGCAAGTTGGATCGCCCTGAGCTAAACAGCTAGCTTAAACACCAAAAATTATTCATCAACATTAAAAATCTTTACAAGACCCCAACAACTCAAATTAAAACATTTTACCGCCCAAGTATGTGAGACAGAAAAGGCACACTTAAAGCTATAGAAAAAGTACCGCAAGGGAACGCTGAAAGAGAAATGAAATAAATCATTAAAGCCCCACAAAGCAGAGACTAAACCTCGTACCTTTTGCATCATGATTTAGTTAGCCCCTCTGAGCAAAGCGTACTTTAGTTCAAAACCCCGAAACTACGTGAGCTACCCCGAAACAGCCTATAAATTAGGGCCAACCCGTCTCTGTGGCAAAAGAGTGGGAAGATTTCCGGGTAGAGGTGACAAACCTACCGAACCTAGTTATAGCTGGTTGCCTAAGAAATGAATAGAAGTTCAGCCTCACACTCCTTAACTCAAAAATAAATTTAAACTACACGAGATAAAGAAACATGTGAGAGTTAGTCAAAGGGGGTACAGCCCCTTTGAAATAGGACACAGCCTCATCAGGAGGTTAAAGATTATATTAAATAAGATAAACCGCTCTAGTGGGCCTAAAAGCAGCCATCCAAACAGAAAGCGTTAAAGCTCTGGCGGAATAAAAATCCATTATTCAAATACACTATCTAAAACCCCTAGCCTTATTAGGCCATTCCATGCCTACATGGAAGAAATACTGCTAAAATGAGTAATAAGAAAGAACCCCTTTCTCCTAGCCTACGTGTACACTAGATCGGACCAACCACTAGTAATTACCGAACCCAACCAAAGAGGGAAATGTGAACACCTAAAACACCAAGAAAACCTCACATAAAACAATCGTTAAACCCACACCGGAAGGCCTACATAGGAAAGACTAAAAGAAAAGGAAGGAACTCGGCAAACACTTACAAGCCTCGCCTGTTTACCAAAAACATCGCCTCCTGCAAAAATCAACGTATAGGAGGTCTTGCCTGCCCAGTGACAAGTTAAACGGCCGCGGTATTTTGACCGTGCGAAGGTAGCGCAATCACTTGTCTTTTAAATGAAGACCTGTATGAATGGTGGAACGAGGGCTTAACTGTCTCCCCTTTCAAGTCAATGAAATTGATCTGCCCGTGCAGAAGCGGACATAAAACTACAAGACGAGAAGACCCTTTGGAGCTTAAGACTTAAGATCAACTATGTCAAGAATCACAAACAAGATTAAACTAAATAGCAACTGATCCCTGTCTTCGGTTGGGGCGACCGCGGGAGAAAACAAAGCTCCCACGCGGACCGGGATAATATCCTAAAACTAAGAGAGACATCTCTAAGTCACAGAATTTCTGACCACAAAGATCCGGCATCATGCCGATCAACGGACCAAGTTACCCTAGGGATAACAGCGCAATCCCCTTTAAGAGTCCATATCGACAAGGGGGTTTACGACCTCGATGTTGGATCAGGACATCCTAATGGTGCAGCCGCTATTAAGGGTTCGTTTGTTCAACGATTAAAGTCCTACGTGATCTGAGTTCAGACCGGAGCAATCCAGGTCAGTTTCTATCTGTAATGCCACTTTTCCTAGTACGAAAGGACCGGAAAAAGGGGGCCCATATTATTAATACGCCCCACCACTATTTAATGCAACCAACTAAATTAAATAATGAGAGGGCATAACCCGAAATCGAGATAAGATTATTAAGATGGCAGAGCCCGGTAATTGCAAAAGGCCTAAGCCCTTTCCCCCGGAGGTTCAAGTCCTCCTCTTAATTATGATAACACTTCTAATTACCTATCTAATTAATCCTCTAGCCTACATTGTACCCGTGCTATTAGCAGTTGCCTTCCTAACCCTAATTGAACGCAAAGTACTAGGGTACATGCAACTCCGTAAGGGACCTAACGTGGTAGGGCCCTATGGACTCTTACAACCAATCGCAGACGGTGTAAAACTATTCATTAAAGAACCAGTACGTCCCTCAACATCTTCCCCATTCCTCTTCCTCGCCACCCCTATACTAGCCCTTACCCTAGCTCTAACCCTATGAGCACCCATACCCATACCACACTCAATAACAGACCTAAACCTAGGTATATTATTTATCTTAGCCCTTTCCAGCTTAGCGGTCTACTCCATCCTAGGCTCAGGCTGAGCTTCCAATTCAAAATATGCCTTAATCGGGGCCCTACGAGCAGTCGCCCAGACTATCTCCTATGAAGTTAGTCTCGGCCTAATTTTATTATCAATCATCATCTTCACAGGAGGGTTCACCCTTCAAATATTTAACACAACACAAGAAGCAGTATGACTGCTTATTCCAGCCTGACCCCTAGCCGCCATATGATACATTTCCACTTTAGCAGAAACAAACCGAGCTCCTTTCGACCTCACAGAAGGGGAATCAGAACTCGTCTCCGGCTTCAACGTAGAATACGCCGGAGGCCCATTTGCCCTTTTCTTCCTAGCCGAATACGCTAACATCTTACTAATAAACACCCTCTCAACCATCCTATTTTTAGGCGCAACTCATAATATTATTATACCAGAAATCACCTCAATCAACATTATAACAAAAGCTGCCCTACTCTCCATACTATTCTTATGAGTTCGCGCATCCTACCCCCGATTCCGATATGATCAATTAATACACCTCGTATGAAAAAACTTCCTGCCCCTGACACTAGCCCTAATTCTATGACACATTGCCCTGCCCATTGCACTAACAGGCTTACCACCCCAACTGTAACCAAGGAGCTGTGCCCGAATGCCCAAGGACCACTTTGATAGAGTGAATTATGGAGGTTAAAATCCCCCCGGCTCCTTAGAAAGAAGGGACTCGAACCCATATCATGGAGATCAAAACCCCAAGTGTTTCCATTACACCACTTCCTAGTAAGATCAGCTAAATCAAGCTTTTGGGCCCATACCCCAAAAATGTAGGTTAAAATCCTTCTCTTACCAATGAGTGCATACATTATTATAATTTTATTATCCAGCCTCGGCCTAGGTACAGCCCTAACATTCATGAGCTCCCACTGACTATTGGCCTGAATAGGACTTGAAATTAATACACTAGCAATTTTACCACTAATAGCCCAACACCACCACCCACGAGCAGTAGAAGCTACCACTAAATACTTCTTAGCACAAGCAGCTGCAGCAGCAACAATTCTATTTGCCAGCACTATTAATGCCTGAGCAACAGGAGAATGAAACATCAATTGCTTAACCCACCCAATCGCAACCACCCTCGTCACAATAGCCCTAGCATTAAAAGTAGGACTAGCCCCCATACATTTCTGGATACCTCCTGTAATACAAGGATTAGACCTTACAACAGGACTTATCATAGCCACTTGACAAAAACTGGCCCCCTTCGCCCTAATTATCCAAATAGCACCATTTACCCACCCACAACTACTTACGGCCCTAGGGTTACTATCAGTTTTCATTGGAGGATGGGGAGGCCTAAACCAAACCCAGCTACGAAAAATCCTAGCCTATTCATCAATCGCCCACCTTGGATGAATAACTGTAATCGTACAACTCAAACCACAACTAACTATCCTAACATTATGCCTATATATTGTCATAACAATAGCAACCTTCCTAACATTCAAACTAATAAGCGCTACAAAAATCAACACATTAGCAACAAGCTGGGCTAAAGCCCCCGTCCTGACCGCAACTGCCGCCCTCGCCCTACTATCACTAGGAGGACTCCCTCCCCTAACAGGCTTCATACCAAAATGATTAATCTTACAAGAACTTACTACACAAGGACTCCCCCTAACAGCAACAATAATGGCACTCAGCGCGCTATTAAGCCTATATTTCTACTTACGACTATGCTACTCTATAACCCTCACAATAGCTCCAAACACAAATAACGCCTTAACCCCCTGACGCCTACAAAACACACAAACCAAAAATCTGTTAGTCACCACAATAACCATAACCCTTATACTACTTCCCCTAACCCCCCTCGCCCAAACACTAATTAGCTAGAGACTTAGGATAATGCAAGACCAAAAGCCTTCAAAGCTTTAAGTAGGAGTTAAAATCTCCTAGTCCCTGTCTAAGGCTTGCGGGACTCTATCCCACATCTTCTGAATGCAACTCAGACACTTTAATTAAGCTAAAGCCTTACTAGATGAGAAGGCCTCGATCCTACAAACTCCTAGTTAACAGCTAGACGCTCAAGCCAGCGAGCATTCATCTACTTCCCCCGCCTCCTTTCAAAAAGGCGGGGAAAGCCCCGGCAGGCAATTAGCCTGCATCTTCGGATTTGCAATCCGATGTGTAATACACCACAAGACTTGATAGGAAAAGGACTTAAACCTTTGTACATGGAGCTACAATCCACCGCCTAAACCCTCGGCCACCCTACCTGTGACAATCACACGCTGATTCTTCTCAACTAACCATAAAGACATTGGTACCCTCTACTTAGTATTTGGTGCTTGAGCCGGAATAGTTGGCACTGCCCTTAGCCTGCTAATTCGGGCTGAGCTAGCCCAACCCGGAGCCCTTCTAGGGGATGACCAGATTTATAACGTCATTGTTACTGCTCATGCCTTCATCATAATTTTCTTTATAGTAATGCCAATCATGATCGGAGGCTTTGGCAACTGACTTGTGCCACTAATAATTGGAGCACCAGATATGGCATTCCCACGAATAAACAACATGAGCTTCTGATTACTACCTCCCTCCTTCCTGCTGCTACTAGCCTCCTCCGGAGTTGAAGCCGGGGCAGGAACAGGATGAACTGTTTATCCCCCACTTGCTGGAAACCTTGCACACGCGGGGGCCTCTGTAGACTTAACTATCTTCTCTCTACATCTCGCAGGTGCATCCTCTATTCTAGGAGCAATTAATTTCATCACAACTATTATTAACATAAAACCCCCTGCCATCTCCCAATACCAAACTCCCTTATTTGTTTGAGCCGTCCTAATTACAGCAGTACTCCTACTACTATCCCTGCCCGTCTTAGCTGCCGGCATTACAATGCTATTAACAGACCGCAACCTTAACACAACCTTCTTCGATCCTGCCGGAGGAGGAGACCCCATCCTTTACCAACACTTATTCTGATTCTTTGGCCACCCAGAAGTGTACATTTTAATTCTTCCAGGGTTTGGAATAATCTCCCATATTGTAGCCTACTACTCTGGGAAAAAAGAGCCCTTTGGTTATATAGGAATAGTATGAGCCATAATGGCCATCGGCTTATTAGGTTTCATCGTATGAGCCCATCATATGTTTACAGTAGGAATAGACGTAGACACTCGAGCATATTTTACATCCGCAACAATAATCATTGCAATTCCAACAGGCGTAAAAGTATTCAGCTGACTTGCTACCTTGCATGGAGGGTCAATCAAATGAGAAACCCCTATATTATGGGCCCTTGGTTTTATTTTCCTATTCACTGTAGGAGGCCTCACAGGAATCGTGTTAGCCAACTCATCCCTCGACATTGTACTTCATGACACATATTATGTAGTAGCCCACTTCCACTACGTCTTATCAATGGGGGCCGTATTTGCCATCATAGGAGCCTTCGTACACTGATTCCCCCTATTTACGGGCTATACAATACATGACACCTGAACAAAAATCCACTTTGGAACAATATTTGTAGGAGTTAATCTTACCTTCTTCCCCCAACACTTCCTAGGCTTAGCTGGCATGCCACGACGATATTCAGATTACCCAGACGCCTACTCATTATGAAACATTATTTCATCTGTTGGTTCCCTAATCTCTCTAGTAGCAGTCGTAATATTCCTCTATATCTTATGAGAAGCCTTCACTGCTAAACGAGAAGTGCTCTCTGTCGAATTAACCTCTACAAACGTAGAGTGATTGCACGGGTGCCCTCCACCTTACCACACATTTGAAGAACCAGCATTCGTACAAGTACGAACAAATTAACGAGAAAGGAAGGAATCGAACCCCCATAAACTAGTTTCAAGCCAGTCACATAACCGCTCTGTCACTTTCTTCTATAAGATACTAGTAAAAAAGAATATTACACTGCCTTGTCAAGGCAAAATTGTAGGTTAAAATCCTGCGTATCTTAAGCTTAACAGCTTAATGGCACATCCCTCACAATTAGGATTCCAAGACGCGGCCTCCCCTGTAATAGAAGAACTTCTCCACTTCCACGACCATGCCTTAATAATCGTTTTCCTAATTAGCACCCTAGTACTATATATTATTGTTGTAATAGTTACCACCAAACTTACCAACAAATATATTTTAGATTCTCAAGAAATTGAAATCGTCTGAACAATTCTACCAGCTGTAATCCTCATTCTAATTGCCCTTCCATCCCTCCGAATTCTTTACCTAATAGACGAAGTAAATGATCCCCATCTAACCGTGAAAGCTATAGGACATCAATGATACTGAAGCTACGAATATACAGATTATGAAAATCTAGCCTTCGACTCATATATAATCCCAACACAAGACCTCGCCCCAGGCCAATTCCGACTACTTGAAACCGACCATCGAATAGTAATCCCTATAGAATCCCCAATTCGAGTCCTAGTGTCAGCTGAAGACGTATTACACTCCTGAGCTGTTCCCGCATTAGGAATTAAAATAGACGCTGTACCAGGGCGATTAAACCAAACATCATTTATCACTTCCCGCCCAGGAGTATTCTACGGACAATGTTCCGAGATTTGCGGAGCTAACCACAGCTTTATACCTATTGTTGTAGAAGCCGTTCCTCTAGAACATTTTGAAAATTGATCCTCCCTCATGCTTGAAGACGCCTCACTAGGAAGCTAAATAGGGTTTAGCGTTAGCCTTTTAAGCTAAAGATTGGTGACCCCCAACCACCTCTAGTGACATGCCACAATTAAACCCCGCCCCATGATTTGCAATCCTTGTGTTCTCATGACTAATTTTTCTAACAGTAATCCCCCACAAAGTACTAAATCACACATTTACAAATGAGGTCACAGCACTAAGCGCCGAGACCCTTAAATCAGACACCTGAAACTGACCATGGCACTAAACCTATTTGACCAATTTATAAGCCCCACACACCTGGGAATCCCCCTAATTGCCATTGCACTTACTTTACCTTGAATTCTAGTACCCGCCCCCACTAACCGTTATCAAAGTAATCGCCTGGTCTCCCTCCAAAGCTGATTCATTAAAACATTCACACAACAGCTACTATTGCCCATCAATCAAGCAGGCCACAAATGAGCTATAATCCTAGCCTCCCTAATAATCTTCATCCTAACACTTAACGTCTTAGGCTTATTACCTTACACCTTCACACCAACAACACAACTATCCCTAAACATAGGCCTAGCCGTCCCACTCTGATTAGCAACCGTAATTATTGGACTTCGAAACCAGCCAACAGCAGCACTAGGCCATCTTCTACCAGAAGGGACCCCCGTTCCCTTAATCCCAGTCCTAATCATTATCGAAACAATTAGCTTATTCATTCGACCTTTAGCACTAGGAGTACGACTAACAGCTAACCTTACAGCTGGGCACCTGCTAATCCAACTTATTTCAACCGCCACAATTACACTAATGCCCATAATAACTACCGTAGCCACACTCACCGCCATCCTATTAGTATTATTAACACTCCTAGAGGTAGCAGTAGCCGTGATTCAAGCTTATGTCTTTGTTCTCCTACTAAGCCTATACCTACAAGAAAACGTCTAATGGCCCACCAAGCACATGCATATCATATGGTAGATCCTAGCCCATGGCCCCTAACCGGCGCAGTAGCTGCTCTCCTAATAACATCAGGTTTAGCAATCTGGTTCCACTTCCACTCAACAACCCTAATAACCCTAGGCCTAGTATTACTGCTTCTCACCATATATCAATGATGACGAGATATTGTACGAGAAGGCACCTTTCAAGGTCACCACACGCCGCCCGTACAAAAAGGCCTGCGATATGGCATAATTCTTTTCATTACATCAGAAGTTTTCTTCTTCCTAGGATTTTTCTGAGCATTTTACCACTCCAGCCTCGCTCCCACGCCAGAACTTGGAGGTTGCTGACCCCCCACTGGAATTACAACTCTAGACCCCTTCGAAGTACCACTCCTCAACACCGCCGTTCTCCTAGCATCCGGCGTAACTGTCACGTGAGCCCACCACAGCCTAATAGAGGGGGAACGCAAACAAGCCATTCAATCCCTGGCCCTCACAATCCTGCTAGGTTTATACTTCACTGCCCTTCAAGCCATAGAATACTATGAAGCCCCTTTCACCATCGCAGACGGAGTATATGGCTCAACATTCTTCGTAGCAACAGGCTTCCATGGACTCCATGTCATTATTGGCTCAACTTTCCTGGCTGTCGGCCTTTTACGACAAATCCAGTACCACTTTACATCAGAACACCACTTTGGATTCGAAGCAGCTGCCTGATATTGACACTTCGTAGATGTTGTATGATTATTCTTATACGTCTCTATTTACTGATGAGGCTCATATCTTTCTAGTATTCAAAGTCAGTACGAGTGACTTCCAATCACCTAGTCTTGGTTAAAATCCAAGGAAAGATAATGAATCTAATTATAGTTATAATGGCTATCTCCACAGTCCTTTCCACAATCCTAGCCCTAGTATCATTCTGATTACCACAAATAAACCCCGACACAGAAAAACTATCTCCCTACGAGTGCGGCTTTGACCCCCTTGGATCAGCACGCCTGCCTTTTTCCCTACGCTTCTTCCTAATTGCTATCCTATTTCTACTATTTGATCTAGAAATCGCTCTCCTACTACCCCTGCCCTGGGGCAATCAACTACCCGACCCCTCCTACACTCTTCTATGAGCCGCAACTGTACTAATTTTACTTACACTGGGCCTAATTTATGAATGAGTCCAAGGAGGCCTGGAATGAGCTGAATAGGGAATTAGTCCAAAAATAAGACCTCTGATTTCGGCTCAGAAAACCACGGTTAAAGTCCGTGATTCCCTTATGACACCCGTATACTTCACCTTTACCTCAGCATTCACCCTCGGACTAACAGGCCTGGCATTCCACCGCAATCACTTAATATCAGCATTACTCTGTTTAGAGGGCATAATACTATCCTTATTCCTAGCTCTGGCCCTTTGAATACTACAACTAGAAGCTACCGCCTTCTCCGCCGCACCCATTCTACTCTTGGCCTTTTCAGCCTGCGAAGCTAGCGCAGGCTTAGCATTATTGGTTGCCACAGCCCGAACCCATGGAACAGACCGCCTACAAGCCCTAAACCTCCTACAATGCTAAAAATCCTAATTCCTACAATCATACTATTCCCCACGATCTGAACAACCTCCCCAAAATGACTATGAACCACAACAACCTTTCAAAGCTTTATTATTGCCCTAATTAGCCTTACTTGATTAAAATACCCTTTAGAAACGGGCTGGGCCTCTTCCAACCATTACATAGGCACAGATCCTTTATCAACACCTTTACTAGTCCTCACTTGTTGATTACTTCCTCTTATAATTCTAGCCAGCCAAAATCACATTAAAACAGAGCCCATTAGCCGCCAACGAACCTACATCACCCTATTAGCCTCCTTACAAACATTCTTAATTATAGCATTCGGGGCTACCGAGATCATCATATTTTACATTATATTTGAAGCAACCCTAATCCCAACACTAATCATTATCACTCGATGAGGTAATCAAGCCGAACGACTAAGTGCAGGAACTTATTTTCTATTCTACACCTTAACCGGCTCCCTTCCCCTACTAATCGCCCTCCTACTACTACACACAGATGTAGGAACCCTTTCAATAACTACCATTCAATACTCCCAACCTCTAAACCTTTATACATGAGGAGATAAAATCTGATGAGCCGGCTGTTTAATCGCCTTCCTAGTAAAAATACCATTATATGGCATCCACCTGTGATTACCAAAAGCCCATGTAGAAGCCCCCGTAGCAGGTTCAATAGTTCTAGCAGCAATTCTACTAAAACTAGGAGGCTATGGCATAGTACGAATAATAATTATCCTAGACCCCCTGTCAAAAGACCTAGTCTACCCTATCATTGCCTTAGCCCTATGAGGCGTGATTATAACAGGCTCCATTTGTCTACGACAAACGGACCTCAAATCCCTAATCGCTTACTCATCCGTAAGTCACATAGGCTTGGTAGCAGGAGGCATTTTAATCCAAACACCATGAGGTTTTACCGGAGCTTTAGTACTAATAATTGCCCACGGCCTAGTATCCTCTGCCTTATTCTGCCTAGCTAATACGACCTACGAACGAACCCACAGCCGAACCATAGTACTAGCCCGAGGCCTCCAAATTATCTTCCCATTAACAGCCACCTGATGATTCATTGCTAACTTAGCAAACCTAGCACTGCCCCCTCTCCCCAACCTAATAGGAGAACTAATAATTATCACAACAATGTTTAACTGGTCCCCTTGAACCCTTATTCTGACGGGAGCAGGCACCCTTATCACCGCAGCCTACTCCCTATACCTATTCTTAATAACACAACGAGGGCCCCTCCCCCAACATATTACCAATCTACAACCCTTCCACACACGAGAGCACTTATTAATAACACTTCACCTCCTCCCCATCATTCTTCTCATCACAAAGCCAGAAATTATATGAGGCTGATGATATTGTAGATATAGTTTAACACAAAACATTAGATTGTGGTTCTAAAAATAGAGGTTAAATTCCTCTTATCCACCGAAAGAGGCCAGAGGCAATAAGGACTGCTAATCCCTATCACCATGGTTAAATTCCATGGCTCATTCAAACGCTTCTAAAGGATAATAGTTCATCCGTTGGTCTTAGGAACCAAAAACTCTTGGTGCAACTCCAAGTAGCAGCTATGGTAAATACTATTATAACTACTACTCTCCTATTAACCTTAACAACACTCATTTGACCCCTTATCATGACACTTAGCCCCCACCCCATAAAACAAGACTGAGCTCTTAAACACGCCAAAACAGCAGTAAGCACTGCATTTTTCATCAATATTATTCCCTTAGTCATTTTCTTAGACCAAGGAACAGAAACTATTATCACCACATGAAATTGAATAAACATTTCAAGTTTCGACATTAATATCAGCTTTAAATTTGACCACTACTCATTAATTTTCACCCCCGTAGCCCTATACGTAACCTGATCAATTCTAGAGTTCGCATCATGATACATGCACTCTGACCCCTATCTAAACCGATTCTTCAAATATCTCCTATTGTTCCTAGTAGCAATAATCACCCTAGTTACCGCCAACAACATATTCCAACTGTTCATTGGCTGAGAAGGAGTAGGAATTATATCCTTTCTACTCATTGGTTGGTGACACGGCCGAGCCGACGCCAATACAGCAGCCATACAAGCAGTCATTTATAACCGCGTCGGAGACGTAGGTTTAATCCTAGCCATAGCCTGAATCGCAATAAACTTTAACTCTTGAGAAATTCCCCAAATCTTCCTCCTGTCTAAAGACTTCGACATAACCCTACCTTTAATAGGAATTATTTTAGCCGCTACCGGAAAATCCGCACAATTTGGCCTACACCCTTGACTCCCCTCCGCCATAGAAGGCCCAACCCCGGTATCAGCTCTACTACACTCAAGCACTATAGTAGTTGCAGGCATTTTCTTACTAATCCGCCTTCACCCATTAATAGAGGACAATCAACTAGCATTAACCACCTGCCTATGCTTGGGCGCCCTAACTACCCTGTTCACTGCTACCTGCGCCCTCACCCAAAATGACATCAAAAAAATTGTAGCATTTTCAACATCAAGCCAACTAGGCCTAATAATAGTCACTATTGGATTAAACCAACCCCAACTAGCCTTCCTACACATCTGCACCCATGCTTTTTTCAAAGCCATACTATTCCTCTGCTCAGGATCCATCATCCACAGCCTCAATGATGAACAAGACATTCGAAAAATAGGAGGCCTACACAAACTCATACCATTCACCTCCTCCTGCCTAATCATTGGAAGCCTCGCCCTCACAGGAATACCTTTCCTAGCAGGATTCTTCTCAAAAGATGCAATTATTGAAGCTCTAAACACCTCTCACTTAAACGCCTGAGCCCTGGCCCTAACACTAATCGCCACATCATTCACTGCAGTATATAGCCTACGAGTAATCTTCTTTGTAACTATGGGGTCCCCTCGATTCCCGGCCTTATCCCCAATTAACGAAAACCACCAAACATTAACTGCCCCCATCGAGCGCCTAGCCTGAGGAAGCATCATCGCAGGTCTAATCCTCACCCTAAACTTCCTACCCTCAAAAACCCCAACTATAACAATACCACTTTCCCTTAAATTAGCCGCACTACTAGTCACAATTGTGGGTCTCATTATCGCACTAGCCCTGGCCACTGCAACCACCAAACAAATTAAAGTCTCCCCTTCACTCCTGCTACATAACTTCTCCAACATGCTAGGATTCTTTCCCCCCATTATTCACCGAATAATGCCCAAACTAAACCTCTTACTGGGCAAACAAGCAACTAAATTCGACCGACAATGATTAGAAATTGGACCAAAAGGCCTACACCCCGCACACCACTACATCTCCTCGCTCTTTGACAAAACCAACACAAACATTATTAAAGTCTATCTAACCTCCTATTTAATCTCAATTGCCCTGGCCATCGCCCTACTATCCACACTTTAAACCGCTCGAAGCGCTCCACGACTCAAACCACGAGTTAGCTCCAACACTACAAAAAGACATAATAACAAAACCCACGCACACACAACCAACATTCCTCCCCCAACAGAATACATTAAAGAAACTCCCCCCACGTCCCCCCGCACCATAAAAAATTCCTTAAACTCATCCACAACAACCCAGCCCCCATAACCACTTCAAAATCATCACCCCACCACCCCCACTACAAACAGATACATCATAACATAAGTTTTCACTGACCCCGCCCCCCATGTCTCAGGAAAAGGCTCAGAGGCTAAAGCCGCTGAATAAGCAAATACTACTAATATACCCCCCAAATAAATTAAAAATAGTATTAAACCAATTAATGACCCACCATGCCCAACTAAAACCACACACCCCACCCCAGCTGCCATCGCCAACCCTAAAGCCGCGAAATACGGAGCAGGATTAGAAGCAACTCCCACCAAACCCACCACCAAACTCAATAAAAGAAGATCAAGAAAATACATCATAATTCTCACCAGGACTTTAACCAGGACTAATGACTTGAAAAACCACCGTTGTAATTCAACTATAAGAACTTATGGTCATCCGAAAAACACACCCCTTATTCAAAATTGTTAACGACGCACTAATTGATCTCCCCGCCCCCTCCAACATCTCCGCATGATGAAACTTTGGCTCTCTCTTACTACTTTGTCTAATAACACAAATCCTAACAGGACTATTCCTAGCCATACACTACACATCAGACATTTCAACTGCATTTTCATCCGTAGCCCACATCTGCCGAGACGTAAACTACGGATGAATTATCCGCAACCTTCACGCCAATGGAGCCTCCTTCTTCTTCCTCTGTATCTATCTGCATATTGGCCGAGGTCTATACTACGGCTCCTACCTATACAAAGAAACCTGAAACATCGGAGTTGTTTTATTACTCCTTACAATAGCAACAGCATTCGTCGGATATGTACTACCGTGAGGCCAAATATCCTTCTGAGGAGCAACAGTCATTACAAATCTCCTATCAGCAGTACCCTATATAGGAGACATACTAGTGCAATGAATCTGAGGCGGCTTCTCCGTGGACAATGCAACACTAACACGATTCTTCGCATTCCACTTTCTATTACCATTCGCAGTCGTAGGAGCCACACTCCTACACGCTCTTTTCCTACATGAAACCGGCTCAAGTAACCCGTTAGGCCTAAACTCTGACGCAGACAAAATCTCTTTCCACCCCTACTTCTCCTACAAAGACGTTCTAGGATTCCTCATCCTATTAACAGCCCTAGCGTCCCTAGCACTCTTCTCCCCCAACCTGCTAGGAGATCCAGAAAACTTCACCCCAGCCAACCCTCTAGTAACCCCTCCCCACATCAAACCAGAATGATACTTCCTATTTGCATATGCCATTCTACGCTCCATCCCCAACAAACTAGGAGGAGTCCTCGCCCTATTATTCTCCATCCTCGTACTTATAGTCGTGCCCTTGCTCCACACATCCAAACAACGAGGCCTCACCTTCCGCCCCGTCGCCCAATTTATATTTTGACTTCTGGTAGCAGACGTAATAATCCTCACCTGAATCGGCGGAATACCAGTCGAACACCCCTTCGTCATCATCGGACAAATTGCCTCCGTCCTATACTTCTCATTATTCCTAATCTTAAACCCTCTAACAGGCTGATTAGAAAATAAACTCCTCAACCTTCATTGCCCTAGTAGCTTAGCCCCTAAAGCGCCGGTCTTGTAATCCGGAGACCGAAGGTTAAAATCCTTCCTAGTGCCAGAAAAGAGAGATTTTAACTCCCACCCCTAACTCCCAAAGCTAGGATTCTAAACTAAACTATTTTCTGTTAACAGCATGTTCCGACATGCATTAATTTACTATGGTATAGTACATAATATGCATAATACAACCCTATGCTTTAGTACATATTATGCATAATTTTACATAATGGTTTAATTCATTAAATTAAACTCGGCCATAAAATTATATAACATCCTCCTACATCACCTAGTCACATAACCACTACATACATTTGCCACCTATTGAAGTTCCACTAGAACTCCCGTTGACCGGAAGAAATTGCCTACCTCAAATAACTGCATGTTCCAATAATTCCTATGCCTGAACAACAGTTCTATTCCCTAAACCTTATTAATGTAGTAAGAGACCACCAACCCTATATACCTTAATGTACGGACTCCTTGATAGGGTCAGGGACAAAAATCGTGGGGGTTTCACAACTTGCACTATTACTGGCATCTGGTTCCTATTTCAGGTCCATTTTATTTCAACCCCCCAAAAGTGAACTATCCTGGCATAAGTTATTGGTGGTACCTCTTTATAGCACAAACTCCCCAAGCAAAGCGTTCATTTAAAGGCATGGGGTATTTTTTTTTGGGATCACTTTCACCTGGCATATTTCATGCATCAATCCCAACAGGTCCCATCAAGGGAGTCCATTTCCTTGCTTCATAAATGTTAATGTGTGCCTTAATGACATAATCCTAAAGATCCACAGATATGTATTTCATGTGCATACCTTTACTCCAGATTCCACATACTATTATGAGATTCCCCCCCCTTCTCGCGCGCGGTAAACCCCCCTACCCCCCATGCCCAGCAAGTCCTAAGTTATCCTGTTAAACCCCTAAACCAGGTTAGGCCCGATCGGCATCATCAACTAATTATGGCGTGTGTTGATATATAGTGTTATAAATTTGAATTATATTATATA